ATGTTAATCGTAAATAAGAAGATTGTTTACGAATAAAAACTAAGAAAAATTCCCATTCAAATACATAAGAATTGTATAGGAACCGAAATAATCTTTTATTTTCTTTTGAAAAAACGTAAATAGATTTATTCTGAGTAATGAGAAGACTATTCAAATTATGATATTCGTGAAGAAAGAACCGCAATAAATGTAAAAAAGGAACATCTTGAATCCAGCATTGAAGAATTTGAACCAAGATTTCCATATGTATGGGATGAGGTATTAGTATATCTGAGACATAATTTAAATGTGATAATTTGTCCTCTAAAAAGGGAAAAATGGAATGAATTGATCGTAAATTATGATATTTTGGTATTTCTTTTTCTTCGAAATAAGATACTAATCGCAACGAGAATGGAATTTCTACAATAATTGCAAAACTTTCTGATATCATTTGAGAATGAAAATGAGAAAAAAAAAAATTATTGTGGTTGTATCCAACGAATCGATTTTGATTAGAATCATTAACCAAAGAAATCAAAAAATTCTGTTGATAGATTCGAGTAATTAAACGTTTTACAAGTACTAAACTAGATTTATTGTCATAACCAAAAACTTCCACAGGTTCGTAAAAAACCGAACCATTTAACCCATGATTATGAGCAAGTGCATAAATATATTCCTGAAAGAGTAGCGGATATAGGAAGTGTTGTTGCCGAGATCTATCCTTTTCTAAATATCCTTGTAATTCTTCCATTGACTTACATTTTTTCTACTTGAAACAAAAACAGTAGGCATTTCTTGGGTTATCAAATTATACATAGTGCAATATGGTCAGAACAAGGTATGTATTATGTACAAAAAAATATATATACCCCGGAAACAGAAAGTCCAATCAACAGATCTTTTTCCTCTCCCCTTCTATCTAATGGGTTTATCCTCGTTATAATTATTAGAGGTTCAAAAATCTTTTATTTTTGCAACCCGATCGCTCTTTTGACTTTGGAACAAATTCTTTTTGTCAGTATACTGTTTCTTCTACACATTCGTTTCCAATCTATAATAGAGAATAGTTAGGATTTTTGAAAAAATAAAAAAAAAAGAATCAAAGGACCACTCACAGGAGAACCTTTTCCCGCATCAGGCACTAATTTTTTTTAACGTCTAATTAGATCGGGTAATTATTCAAATAAAGAATAGAAGCTCGTTGCTTTTTTTTTACCAGAATTGGAGCCGTAGGGCTCTATCCATTTATTCACTAAACCCAACTGTCAATGTGAATTTTTTTTGTCTTCCTCCTAAAATAAAAAAAAAATTTGGGAATGATCTGGTAAGGATTGACTCAGAATTCTACTAAAAAAAAATAGGAATCTAATAAGAAATTAAGAAATTCCATTTTCTTCTTATTATTACGACATGCTGTTTTTTCCATCCATTACCTTTCAGGATCAGTCGCGGTTTTATAGACTCTACCAATAGTCTGGACGAATTCATTGCTTCATCCAAATGTGTAAAAGATCATAGTCGCACTTAAAAGCCGAGTACTCTACCGTTGAGTTAGCAACCCAGATAAATATGATTTGTAGATACGATCGAAATAAAAAAATAAATGGAATTGCACTGTACAACTACGTCAAAACATTGAACTAACAAGAAATAGAGGAAAGATTTTATGATCAATTCTAAACACCAAAATAGCAAAATGAATGGATCGGATTCAAAAATAAAAAACAACGGATTCCAAATAGAAATATCAAAATTTACAGACCGCCCATTTTCTCAAAATTTTTGATTTTCGTTAAGAAAATACATCTTGCATATGTATAACAGTAAATTCGGCAAACCCATCATTTGACTGAAGTAAAGGAAAACAAAATTAGGGGTCGGAATAAACAGATCCGCTTATCTACGATCGAATTATATTTGTTCGATACAACATTGTCAATATGAATGGAAAACAAATTCAATTTAATTAATAATTAATTAAGTATTGTATTTAAGTATTAAGTAAATCAAATAAGAATTCGTGTTGGATTGGCACAACATAAATAAGAAATTTAGATGAAAAAAAAAAAAAATAAGGAAAAGGTAGAGAAAAAGTATGAATACAACAAGAAAAGAGCAAATTTTGAGTAACTAATTGCCCAAAATAGATACTAGTTACCTTTTCTTTTTTATTTATTAATATTAAAAGAAATTTTGTTTTTTTTTTTTTCTTTATGAAGGTCTTTCTTTAACTTTAAATAATTCTGCCTTCCTTAAAATATCATGAACAGTTCCTGTAGGTTGAGCACCTTTTTCAAGGAAATAACGAATGGCAGGAACATTTAAATAAGTTTGATTCTGTATCGGATCGTAAAAACCCACTTTTTGAAGATCTCTTCCTTCTCTTCGGGATCGAACATCAATTGCAACGATTCGATAGATCGCTCATTGGGATAGATGTAGATAAATAATACCCCCCCTAGAAACGTATAGGAGGCTTTCTCCTCATACGGCTCGAGAAAAAATGATTCTAATATTTCTGTATATTCTGTATATAATGGCAAATAGATCCATAAAATCATGAAGTCGACTATAATTTGAGTCGTTTTTTGTTCTTACTTACAGATACAGAAAAAAAGAAATATCATTCGTACTCATAACTCAAGTTGGGCAATTCTGAAAAAGTGCGAAGGTAACTCTTTAAACATTTCTTGAGTCGTCTCTAACCTCTTTTGTTTGTCTCGTCTCGAATCTATTTTTCTTCTTCATTATAATAAAATTAAATAAAATTATTGAGACAATTGAAAATAGTGTTTCCTTGTTCCGGAATCCTTTCTCTTTACTTTGTAAAATCATTAGGTTTAGACATTACTTCGGTGATCCTTATTCCTTTTCAAAATGGCAGCAACATACCTTTTGTTTTTTGTTATTTCTTTCTATGAATAATACGAAAGATTTATTATAATACACTTTTCATTTTAATCGAAAAAGTTTTACCAATTTCGACAAATTTTACTTTTTTATTTTATTTCAAACTTGTTCGAATTTTAACCCTTCGATTTCGATATTGAGGATATATTTACAAAGTTGGTCTAACTTATTAATTGTTACTAACCCTAGATTCTTCCCCCCGAGAAATGAATCAATACTTTTTGTTCGAGCTCCATTATGTACTATTCCTATTTACCAACCCAACACAAATTAGGTTCCTAGCAAGAACAGAACAAACTATGTCGATTCAAGAGCATCTTCATTCCTATAGAAAATGGTGGATGTAAGAATCCACAACGAATCATGTCCTTCAAGTCGCACGTTGCTTTCTACCACATCGTTTCAAACGAAGTTTTACCATAACATTCCTCTGATTAAATTTCGAACCGGTATGGAATTGATTCAATATGGAATCATGAATAGTCATTGGCTCAAATGAAACAGATTTCTAAAAAAGACGAATAAACGCGTTTACTTAAGTCTTATTTACATCTTCAACAGATTGTTCGGGATGATGAATCATAAAAAGGATCATCCCCCCTTTTTTTTTTCGAATACATAAATGAAAAAGTAATGAAAAAGTAAAGGCCTTTACTTAATAGAATAATAGAATGGATTTTCCATTCCGGAACAAAATAAGTTAGTAACCAAATATAAGCTATTCCGATGACTCGAAAAGGTCGGAAGTCTCTCTATAATATAGATTTTTCACACTTATTCAAGTACCAAGGGTTCACAAAAATGAAGATTCAAAATTCTTTCTTTCATCTGAAAGAGAAAATAAGAATCAAGAATAAGAGGAATCTAATCTTTTCATATCCATCATATACAACGAACAATTGTTACTGGGAGTAATCATGGATATTTAAAGGATCACAGATCCTTTTGACTTAACCAAGGGAAGGGGCTGCTGTTACTGAAATAGAACAATACAATAATAATACATAATATCTATTATACAGCATACAGACCTATTTTGTTTTACTTCAGATTCAAGAATCTTTCCTCCAATTCCATAAAAATGGAATATATCAATTTTCATCCATCCAATCATTACATTATATTGATTTCCAATTATTCAATTGAATAAGCTAAAATACAAAAAAAGAAAATGGGATCCAGATCAATTTATTTTTCCTATTTTTTCCTTAGAAGTTTTTAGACGAACGATGAAATGCAATTAATACAAAAAACTACGTAATCTTTAGTCTCCACATAAAGTGTGGAATTGGGATACACCATTTATTTTCTTTAGGCTTTCCTTGGGGAATGGAATAGAAAAAAAACCTTTTTTTTCTATTTCAATTAAGAATGCACCATGTGCGAATTCCCATTTCACGGGTATGGAACACAAGGTTTCCCTAAGTAACTAACTTCAATATGAATATGAGTATGAGCATACTCTGAATGGGAATGATCCACCTCCAATTCTTTTTTGAATTCAAAATTCAAAGAAATATTTTGATTTCTACCCGTACATTGAATTCAGAACAAAGAAGGGGTTGGGTCACACATTATATATATCCAATATCCAAGCAAGATTAAACAGAAAATTGTTAAAGAGAAGAATCTTTCGTTTCTGATGGAGACGATCTGGGACGGAAGGATTCGAACCTCCGAATAGCGGGACCAAAACCCGTTGCCTTACCGCTTGGCCACGCCCCATTTAGATTTATATTCGACACTAATAAAGACTAATATTGGTATTGGTCATTCGTCAATCCCAGCCCAAATACATATGAAATACATTGTTGCTAGGATTCAACACATGTAAATATAGAATCACAAAAAATTATTGATCAAATTATTGATCATTACATAAAATTCAATTAAGATATTGTACGAAACTATAATTCCTTGTATTCTCATTTGAGAATGAAAGGAAAGATTTTTGATTTGGGAGAGTTCGAAGAAAAAGAAGGATTTTTTGACCCGCCTTTTTATTTTTCCTTCATAAAAAGAACTCAACCAAAATCCAATTTTCTAATCTACAAGAATGAAATGTTTGTTATGCTTAATATCTTTAGTTTAATCTGTATCTGTCTTAATTCCACCCTTTATTCGAGTAGTTTTTTCTTCGCTAAATTGCCGGAGGCTTATGCCTTTTTCAATCCAATCGTAGATTTTATGCCTGTCATACCTCTACTATTTTTTCTATTAGCTTTTGTTTGGCAAGCTGCTGTAAGTTTTCGATAAAATTTTGAATACTCTGCATAATTCATGATTTATTCGAAAAAAGAAATTCTAAAATAAAAATGGATAAGATCAGATAAGTTTTATATTATGAACCCTCGATTCAAAAATAGAAATTCTTGTATATTGAATTGAATGACCGCGGTGAGAAATTTGGATCAACTTATTTCCTCGTTCTTACATTCCAGTAAACAAGGACTTTCGAAGAACCCACAATACCCAATAACGGATATGGCCAAACATTTTGGGTAATGAAGGAATCAGAACCTTTCTTTTCTTAACCTTTCTTTTCTTATTACCTTATTACAAAGTAGAAAGAAATTTGTTGAAAATTACTTTTTTTTTTTTCAAGATTCAAGAAAAGACTTCATTTTAGGGGTGTTATGCCAAAATAACGTATGTGATAAAAAATAGGCAATCTATTTCCTTTTTCCAAAAAAAATAATCTTGGAGATTGTGTAATGCTTACTCTCAAACTCTTCGTTTACACAGTAGTGATATTTTTTGTTTCTCTCTTCATCTTCGGATTCTTATCTAACGATCCGGGCCGTAATCCTGGACGTGAGGAATAAAAAATGTTGAGTTTTCTTTATTTTTTTTTTCTATTCCATACATTTAACATTTACCTATGATGAAAAAAAAAAGGATCCCATTTTTTCCAATTTGAAAGTCTGAAGTGATCAGAGGGAACGGAGAGAGAGGGATTCGAACCCTCGGTACAAATAACTCGTACAACGGATTAGCAATCTGCCGCTTTAGTCCACTCAGCCATCTCTCCCAATTCAAAATTGCATTTTTTTTTTATATGATGTGAAGTAAAAAGATTGAAACAAAAAAAAACTTCGTTTTCTTTTTTTCAATCTTTATTAGTAATAATTTATTATAAGATAGGATAAAGTAACGATAATAATATAAAAATAATAGAAATAATATATTTGAATAATATATTCAAAACAAATTTGAAATTCTATATAAAAATGGATAAGATATCTACGAATTTGATCAGTAATTCAATTTAGATAATGATTCGAAACAGAGATCTTATCCCCGATAGAATAGATATAGACAGAATCCCTTACTTCATTTCTTTAATTTTGTAAGAAAGGTTCATTCCCCCGGCCTGGTTAAGTACTGGCCGGGCCATTACATTATTTCTTTTTTTGTTCTGATAAATCATTTCATAGATCAAACAATTTAATTATGTATGATTTGATATCAAATCAAAAATTCTTGGTTGTTATTGAAGCAACAAAGAAAATGTCTATCCCCAGTCCTATGATAGAAGTACCATTTCTTAGTGATTATACTATACTAATAATAAGAATACTATAGAATAAGAATATGAAAGAATATTTTTCACATTTTTATCATTCTTATTAAGTATATAAATATAAGTATTTTTTTCTCAATTTACTTAATTACTAACCGGAAAAGAACACATACATATAACAATTAATATTAAACAATATCAAATAATATTAAACAATATCAAAAATGAAACACACATATGTTATAACATATATAACATAACTCATTTACTTGTTCAAGGGACAAGCTTTATTTTATTTGAACATTTGAAATCCAATTGATCCGATTGATCCCAAAATTCATAGGATCTGGCAGTTGAAGGGGAAGTTGAAAACGAAAAACGAAATGCGGAATTCATCATTTTTATGGTCCATCTTTAATAAATCCCTAGATTCGGAATGTCAGTAATGACTTCCAGCAAATGAAAAAGATGACTTTTCATTTTATTTCATTTTATTATATTAATTATAAATTATATAATATATAAATATAATTATATATATATATATATTTAATTTGATTATATATTGTATATATATATATAAATTCTATTTCATTATATTATGAATTAGGATCAAGTATGATCAAGTCAAGTTTTATTTAAATAAGCTGCTTTCTATTCTTCGCCTATTTTTTTTCAAGTACCTCCAGCGGGACGAAGTGCCAACACTAGAATTTTCATGAGTCTGATGCTATCTTAATTGTATCTAATTCCTTTGCTCATTCCTTTGTTCGACAAAAGGTTCATTCATATATAATAATGGAGATATGTAGCGGGTATAGTTTAGTGGTAAAAGTGCGATTCGTTTGATTAATAACTTAAATAGTTAAGGGATCCTTCGGTTTTTTCATATTCCGATCAAGATCAAAAAAACTTTATTTCTTAAATTGAAAAGGTTGAATCCTTTTTCCCTCAATAGCATATTTGAGGAAGACTATACATTCTCACGATTTATATCCAAGGGTCAATTCAAAATTGAATACAAAATGGGATTATGGAATCGCGAAGCATAATTTTTTTTTATTTCAATTGGATCAAATCTT